TAAATCTAAGGGCCCTTTACTATTCTTTATCTTGATATGTTTGTCAGATAGAGTCAAAATCTATCCTAAGGTCCCAAATTAGACCAATGGAATTCTGTCTGCTATATTTAAAACTAATAAATAAGTGCTTCTGAATTGATCTCATCTTTTAAGAATTTTCATTTTTCTTTGTTGATTAATAACCTTATCATTAAATAAAATGCGCTTTATAGCAATATCACATATACATTTCAACCTCGAATTTTCAATTACGAAAAAAAATTAGAGAGTCTATTAGTTCACGAATCATGACAAAAATTTTATCTCTCTAAATAGAAATAAAAATTTAATTATAGGAAAGAAAGAATAAAAACAAAAAAAGAAAAAAGGACATCCCTCCTTTTTGCTTTTGCAATTAGATTCTTTTCTTTCTATTTCGATTTATTGTATTTCATTCCTATTCTCCTTTCTCAGAAAAAGGGGCTTTAACCAAAGTAAAAGATTACTTCGTTCTTGATAGTTATTTACTTACTCAGTGGATAGGAACATACTCTGGATCAGAATCATGGGGAGTACTTCTTGATCATTTCTACGAATGTAAAGCCCCAATTCGAATTCCTTTTATGTACAGAAATATCCTCTTGGATAACTTACATAATCTCAATTACTAATCCTTTGTGTATCTTGGTCTTCCTAACCATCCACTCATTTTTGCAACCCCCCGTTATGGAAATCCATCTATGGTAATAGACAGTAAAAACTCCATACAGTTGATCTTTTGAACCCGCTTCAAGCTATCATGACAATTCACCAATCTTGGGGTAAACAATCTCTATTGCTTATGTTTACTTTTTTCACCATTTGATTCTTGTACATAGGAAATGAGACTCAACCTTTTTACTGCAAATTTAGAAGCCGTTTTCTTTCACTCATATAACTATCTGGTTTAGTTCATCAACTTAAATGCTGAATAAAAATTAAAATATATATATTCAAGCAACTCTTTCTACCCTTGTTTCTAGAAAGAAAAGAATTTGGATAAATTTTAGGTCTCACCGAATCACACGTAGAGATATTGATAACACACATAGAGCTAATGGTATTTCATAACTAATTGATTGGGCAGCTGCCCGTAGACCACCTAAAAAGGAATATTTATTATTTGATCCATATCCTGACATAAGAAGTCCAACGGGAGCAACACTTGAAATGGCAATCCATAAAAAAACACCAATACTAAGATCGGCTAGAACAAGGTGATCACCAAAAGGAATTACTGAATAACTTAGAAAGATAGATATTACTGCTATGGATGGTCCGATACTGAATAAACGAGGATCTCCTGTAGATGGAATAAGGTTCTCTTTCAAAAGTAGTTTTGTCCCATCTGCTAGAGCTTGAAGAATTCCTAAAGGGCCAGCATATTCAGGTCCGATACGTTGTTGTATTCCTGCAGATATTTCTCTTTCTAACCAAACAATTACTAGTACACCTATTGTGATTCCTAATACAAGAGTCAAAATAGGGACAAGCATCCATATGATCCCATAGACTTCTTTTAAGGATTCCAATTTGGAAAAAGAATTGATAGTCTCTATTTCTGTTGTATCAATTATCATTTCAACGATCAACTTCTCCCATAATGATATCTATGCTACCTAGTATTGTCATAATATCAGCCAATTTCATTTTTTTAACTAACTGAGGAAGAATTTGCAAATTTACAAAACCTGGTGGGCGAATTTTCCATCTCCAAGGAAAAACGCTCTGATCTCCTATGAGAAAAATTCCCAATTCTCCTTTTGGGGCTTCAACTCTCACATAAAGTTCTTGTTTCGACAATTCAAAAGTTGGAGAAGGTTTTTTACTAATAAACCGATATTCAAAATCATTCCATTCAGGATCTTTTAATCTGTCAAAACGTCGGATTTCTAAATTTTCGTAAGGCCCTCCTGGAATTCCTTCCAGAGCCTGTTGAATAATCTTTATGGATTCGGTCATTTCACCGATTCGTACTAAATAACGAGCTAATGAATCCCCTTCTCGTTGCCATTGAACCTGCCAATCAAATTCGTCGTAAGACTCATAATGATCAACTTTACGAAGATCCCATTCTATTCCTGAAGCGCGTAGCATTGGTCCCGATAAACCCCAATTTAATGCTTCGTCTCCCCCAATAATGCCTACGCCTTCAACTCGTTCTAAAAAAATAGGATTTCGGGTAATAAGTTTTTGATACTCAGCAACCCCCGTTAAAAAATAATCGCAAAAATCCAAACATTTATCTATCCAGCCATAGGGTAGATCGGCAGCCACCCCTCCAATACGAAAATAATTATGCATCATTCGCATACCGGTGGCAGCTTCGAAGAGGTCATATATTAATTCTCTTTCTCTAAAAATATAGAAGAAAGGGGTCTGCGCACCAATATCCGCCATAAAAGGACCGAGCCATAACAAATGAGAAGCTATCCGACTCAACTCCAACATAATGACTCTGATATAGCTAGCTCTTTTAGGTACTTGAATATTGCCTAATTGTTCGGGTCCATTTATGGTTATTGCTTCTGTGAACATAGTAGCTAAATAATCCCAACGTGTTACATAAGGCAAATATTGGATAATTGTTCGATTTTCCGCAATTTTCTCCATCCCTCTATGTAAATAACCCAATATTGGTTCGCAGTCGACAACATCTTCACCATCTAGAGTAACGATGAGTCGAAGAACACCGTGCATTGATGGGTGCTGAGGCCCCATATTGACTATCATGAGGTCTTTTCTTGTAGTTGGTGCAGTCATAAGTTTTTTACCGATTCATTCTTCCATGAATTGCTGAAAGTAAAAAGAAGTTCATAAAAATTTAATAGAAACATATAAGTTAAAATGAAATGACTCTTCAAATTAATCAAATTAACGAGTTTTTGTCTCTCGAATGTCCAACTGATTAATTAATTCTTTATAACGTACTCTATTTTTTTTTGCCAAATAAGCTAGCAGTCGTTGACGTTTTCCCAAAATTTTCTTCAAACCTCTCTGAGATAAATAATCTTTTTTGTGCAATTCTAAATGTGAAGTAAGTCTCCGTATCTTATTGGTGAAATTGAATACTTGAAATTCAACAGATCCTCTCTTTTCTTCTTGAAAAATAACTGAAATGACAGAATTTTTTACCATAAAAGAATTTCCCCTTTCTTTATTTTCTTTATTTTACAGATATGGATTTTCTCTAATTTTATCGATCAGTAATAATAATGCCAGTAATTTGAACGTGGTATATAGACTTAATTTCTTTATGAACTCCTAATTTTATCAATTCCAATAAATTAATCAAATTTTTAATTTGATTCAGATAGGAATCCAAAAAGATGGTAGGTACATTTTTTTCATTCACAAAAGCGAATAATTTAAACCTCAAATCCTAAAATGAAGAAGATTCTGTTGATTCATTTCTAGATCTAATCGATACCTTATTGATTTAGTATCGTCTACTCGAATTAGATTCGAATGAGATGTAATACAAGGCATGTGTGCATTTGTTTACTTTCAGATACTCTATACGAGACAGGGTATATAGTACTATCAATTAATTTTCAATCGTGGATACATATGTATCCTTAAGATACTGAAACGGCTACCATTATTGGTATCAAACCAATAACGATTCATACAAGCTAAATCTTCTAATCGATAATTAGGCCAAAGAAAGAACTTAAATTTAATTAATTCATTTTTATCCTTATAAAGAGGTTTCCTTTCATCCAAAAATTGACTCCAGTTTTTTACATTGGTTTCGTTGCAAAATACTGAATTTCTATCGATGCCATTCCAATTCAAAGAATTCAAAAAACTTCGAATTCTCAATTCTCTACGACGTCTAGACCATAAAATATTTTCAGGAACAAGCAAATAAAAATTATTTTTGTCTGTATTTATTCTTTGAGTTTGAGGTTGCAAAATGAATTCATCAAAATTCTTTTTATCAACATGTCTTTGGTCTCGGTATCTTTGATTAGTTTGGTGTTTACTTTTATGAACCAATGAAATACCTATGGTTTGATACATAATAAATTGTCCATTATTTTTTACAGACAACCGAATAGGTTCGATAATCAATATCCCCTTCTTCATCAATTCTGTAAGAGTTAAATTCCCCCGAATCAGCATTATATCCAAACTCATTTCTCCCCTTTGAACTGACGATATACTAATTTTGGTTGGATTTATCAGTCGAAGCAGGAGACAATACACCTTGATATTCTCGATCATTCTTTGATTCAAATCATCGTTCCATTTCAATTGAAAAAGCAAATAACGTTTCAAGAACAAATATAGTTGTGCTTCCGTGTTGCTTTTGTATTGTTTTTTCTTTTTACCCTCCTTTGTGTCTGATTCCGCGTAATCTTTTTCAAGATCGTTTTGATGTTTTGAGAGAACAGGGCCCAGATTTACTTTGTTTTCTATATCTGATCCACGCTCTCTTTCTACTTGACTTGCGGGTTCTTTTGCTTCTTGAATTCGATTCTTTATTTTTTTATTTGATGGTATAAAAAAGTTTTGTTTTTTATTTTTATTGATGTTTTTCTTTTTACTAACATTTTCATTTGTGTTCAAATTTAAAAGAAGTAATTTGCTTGGTATAATCCACGGTTTTATTTTATATACATTATAAAGTAGTACAAATTCTGGGAAGAACCAAAATTCCAAATTGAATATGGGACGATTAAATATTTTTTCATTCATTCCCATCCAATCAAAAAAGACTTTTTTAGAATTTTTTTGAGTGTTTTCTGGATTTTGATGAATTGTAAGATAAAAAAGGCCTTTTTTATCAATTTTATCAATTATTTGATAATTATTAATACCAAATTTAGTATTTGGATTACTGTTGGTATCGATCTTAACCCAGGCCTCAATACCTCCTTTTTGTCTAAGAGAAAAATGGATAATTTTCCAATCAAAATATTTTCTATCGAGATTTCTTTCTATATATAGAATATTGCCTTTTCTTAGATAATTATTGATATGAAGATTGCCGGGCATATCAAAAAAGTTGTGTTTGGACGTGTTGGAATTATAAGAAATTTCGAGGTTCTTATTTACTTGAAAGGGTAATCTAGAAATAAATGAGTCACTTTTTTTTTCATAATTAATCGATTTATATGATAAAAGAGCATATCTATAACATTTTTTAAAATTATCTTCTTGGTTTGATAATGAATAGAGTTCAGAATCATTTTCTTTTTTGTAATGAATTAATTGGTCGTTTTCATATGAATTCCATTTGTTTAAATTTCTATTTTTATTTTGAGCCATACAACTTTGATTAACCCTATTTCGCCATTTTTGTGGCATTAATCTAGACCATCTAATCTGAGATAAATCGTATTGATAATGCCGTCTTAGCCAGTTTTTCCATTGATTGATTCTATAACTCTGAAGTTTCTTATGTTTTAATTCAGAATGAAATATTCCTAGTGTTCTAAAATAGTCCTTTATTTTATTCTTAAGGAAAAAAGACTTATATTGAAGAACAGATCTAAATTTAGACAAATTAATAACTTGGGTTTGTGATAATTTGTAAAATACATATGCTTGTGACAAGTAGGATAAATCAAAAAAAATATTTGAATTTTTCTTACTAATATTATAAAGTGACTTTTTTATAGTCGAAATAAAGTGAATTTTTTTTTTATTATTAATTTTTTCTTGATTTATTTCATTATTGGAAATGTATTTATCAATCAATTTGTTTGTTGATTCAAGAAAGAGTTGTGTATTAATTCTGGTAATATTAATGATAGATAAAAATAGATCGACGTATAATCTTTGAATGAATAATTTTAGAAAATAATGGAATTTCCATATTAATCGAGTATTTCTTCTTTGTAATATTTGGAAAATCTTTTTTGTCGATTCGAATTTTTTAATATTATTTGTTTTATTACGACTAATGTCTATTTCTGGAGTTACTTTCTTTTTCTCTTTTTTAATTCTTTCTATTTGATTTTTGATTGTACTTGTTCTATCAGTTAAATCCTTCATTTTGGTTTCTATCAGTGAAGAATTTGGCCAATTGCCAGATTCAATTTGACTAAATGATTCGTTAATTATCTGATTACTAATTAGAGAATCCTTTTCGTTTTTCGTTTCATTCGATTCAGGTATTTCTTTTAATCTAAAAAATACAATTAGCTTTATTTTTGAAAGTTCTTTTCTTATTTTTTTTAGAAATAGAATACTTTTGATAAGCCATTTTTTAGTTTCTTTTGAAATTCTTCGAAATAATTTTGTTTTTCCTTTTAAAACTTTTAGAGTTATAAAATATTTCTTTTTTAATTTTCCATTTTTTTTTTCGAGTTCCTTAAAAATGGGCTCAAAAAAGGAAGGTCGACTTCGGGGAGAACCAAAGGGAAGTTCAGCTTCCATTCCCCAAACTGTTAAAAAACAAAAATCATCTTTTTGTTTTTTCTTTTTCATTAGCTCTTCATGGGAGGGGTACAGTTTAGATATATGCCAAGGTTTCAGACAAAAAGGAAATAAAATTTTGATCTGAATCCCATCCGTCAACCAATTTTTTGGAAATTCTGTTTCTGATAATTGAACACCATTGTAAGTACATTTAATATGCATTTCTCTATTCCATTCCTCCAAATCTTCAGACCATTCAGGAAGTTGCAAGAATAACATACGCCCGAAATTTTTGGCTATTATCAATGAAGGTAATAGAATATATTTTCGAAGAATTGATTGAGTTATTAACATGGAACCTCTTATTATTTGCGCAAAAGGAATGCTATCCCAGGCTTCGGCTATCGCTATCCGTGCTTTTTCCTTTTTTCTTTTGGTCTCCCCTTTTTTGTCCGTTTCTTTTTTCTCTTCTCTTTTTGGTTGTTCTTCTCTAAACTCTAGAATCTCGAATTCTCCTTCTTTACCTGACCAATTTATAAAAATTGGTTTAATCAGTCCAGAGATATCAAAAGAAAAAAGACGGGGGGGGGTTATTCTGTCGATAAAAAAGAGGGAATGCACATTTGCTTGAAATAGTTTCCAAATAACTGTTTTACGCCTTTGAGCCCGCATAGAGCCTTTAATTATACCTCGCCGAAAATCTGATTGTTGCGAATAGCTTATTAAAGCCACTTCCTCTTTGACCTCAGGATCGTCACTGTCCATGTTGGTAGTAAAAATCACTACACGTCTGGATTTTCTTGAACGAATTTGATGATCCAGTGATACCCCCTCTTTAAATTCACCCAATTGTTGTTCTAATTCGGTGATTAATTTACGTGACCAGCGAGGTATTTTTTTACTGATTTCTTTTATTCCAATCGATTTTTTTCCAGATTTTGTACCATTAGGATCAATTGCATTGAATACAAATTTTACAAATTTAGTTTTTTTTTCTGAATTAACTCTTCCCTGTTCTTGGTCTGAAAATAAAGAAAGGTCTTTCAAATTTAAACTAGATTTTGGTTCGTTAACAAATTCATTGATTAAAGTTAAGAACTCGTCAATTTC